ATTTTTTCTATTTATTCTACATATTTCTATTTAAATATTTTTATTATTATGTTCTTAATTTCACTATTTCTAAACGATCTAAACAGAATCAAAAATATAGTTGATTTCGAAATGTGTTTTTTTTTTTTCAATTGGAAATTCCTAATAACTAATAAGAATAATACTTATTAGAACCTAGGGCAGGTATCATGTCAATTACGGAATACTTGGTTTGTTGTAACACTCCCGAAAAAACAAAAAAAAGGGGGAGGGCCATTGATAAGAACGGGAAGGAAGAAAGCGAATCGGGATGCTAATTCCTCATCCTCAAATCTGTCCTTCCCAGGGGTTAGTGTCTCAACGAATAAGTAATTGTAGGAGTGAAATATTGATATAATTCGAAAAAGCAAGTCCCCGGAAGAAATAAAATACGTTTTTTTTATATTTCATATTTATAGGATTACACAAAGGGATTCGCAAATAAAAGCGCTAAGGCTACAACCAATCCATAAATTGTTAACGCTTCCATAAAAGCTAGACTAAGCAATAAAGTACCTCGTATTTTTCCCTCCGCCTCGGGCTGTCTTGCGATACCTTCTACAGCCTGGCCCGCAGCAGTACCTTGACCAACTCCAGGTCCAATAGAAGCAAGCCCGACAGCTAATCCAGCAGCAATAACGGAAGCGGCAGAAATCAGTGGATTCATGATAAGTTCCTCACACAAAAATCAAAAAATGGTTAATGATACAATCATCCAAGTAATTATGATTTAATTATTCCACCAAAAAGATTCATCCAGACGAAATAACTAACAACTGCCAATTGCAGTAATGGACTAATATTATTGAATCATCATAACTACTTATATTATATAGCTCTTTTTTATATAGCTTTTTTAGTTTCTATCGACGGGATTTTTGTGAATCCATTTCTTTGTTCTGAACCATTAGTTGAATTCTCGTTCTTTTTATTGATTTCATCTTTTTATTCATTCAATTCACAGTTACAGACGAAAGTAAAAGACTTCTATATGAATCCCCATCTAAATTCATAGTAGTAGGGCGGATTAGATATATCTTTAGTTCATATATAACTAGTCAATATCTAATATCACATATACACGCCTTTCTTCCATAACGTAAACCAACTATTCCTATCTTAGATTCATCGGATTCTAGAATCATTTTTGAAACGTGCAAGAGTTGGATTCTAGCCATTAGATTCCATATACCCAGGGTTTACCCGCCCTTACTAACCAATTTATTTTTTATGAATTTCGTTTTTTCAATTCTTATTCTTCTTTTCCTTTTTTTACAATTTCCTAAATAGCGTACCTATTACTGTAGATGTCTATTTGCCGTACATAGCGTATTTTTTTCATTTTTATATTCCCTAAGTCGACTATCTTGAGTCACGTATAGATTATCTTGGCCTAAGCTAAAAAACGACTATTTCGAAAACTCGTCAATGATGACCCTCCATAGATTCGCCTATATAAGCCGCGGCTAAGGTTGCAAAAATAAGAGCTTGAATACCACTCGTAAATAATCCAAGGAACATGACGGGTATAGGAACCACTAAAGGTACTAAAGAAACAAGAACAACAACTACTAATTCATCGGCTAATATATTTCCGAAAAGTCGAAAACTAAGTGATAAAGGTTTTGTGAAATCTTCTAAGATGTTAATGGGTAAAAGGATGGGAGTTGGTTGTATATATTTACTGAAATAACTTAATCCCTTTTTGCTAAGACCCGCATAGAAATAGGCTACTGACGTGAGTAAAGCTAAAGCAACGGTAGTATTTATATCATTCGTGGGTGCAGCTAATTCCCCATGAGGTAACTGTATGATTTTCCATGGTAAAAGAGCCCCTGACCAATTAGAAACAAAAATAAATAGAAACATAGTTCCAATAAAAGGAACCCATGGACCATATTCTTCTCCAATCTGGGTTTTGCTAACGTCTCGAATGAATTCAAGGACATATTCGAAGAAATTCTGACCATCATTTGGAATGGTTTGTGGATTCCGAACAGCTATACTAGCTGAACCTAATAAGATAGCAATAACAACCCAAGAAGTTATAAGTACTTGGCCATGGACTTGAAAACCTCCTATTTGCCAATAGAAATGTTGGCCTACTTCCACACCAGATATATCGTATAACCCCTTTAGTGTGTTGGTGGAACATGATAGAACATTCATATTGCCCTCTACAGAAATAGAACTTGAAAGGGAATTATTTTGATTCAACCGTCTCTTTTTCCACTTGATTAGTTGAATTCTCTATTTTGGATACTAACTAATCACAGAATATCCCCAGTAATTTTGATCTCTTTTATGCGATTCAAGAGTAGTAACCGATTCCATAAATCTATGGAGTTCAAAAAAGAATTTTTTTATTTATCTTATTATTAATCAAGGATTTCGTATATAGCTAGAACGACCCTCACAAATTGCGAATACTAATTTGTTAAGAATTAATCGGATTGAAGCTATAGCGTCATCATTTGCTGGA